TTTTATTAAAAAAATTAAAAAAAATGGTTCATTTTTTAAAATTTTGATAAGTTTTTTAAATAAAAATTATTTAAAATATATAAATTTTATATTATATATATATATTTATATAAACAATAAAATTTATTTAATATTATTTAACAAAAATTAAAAAAATTAAAATACTATGTACAATAATGATTTAATATTAGAATTTTTTAAAGAAATAATAAATATTTAATATAAATAATAAAATAAATAAACATTTATATATATATAAATTATTAATTATATATTTAATATAAAATAATTTATATTAAAAAAAAAAAAAAAAAATATAATTTTTATAATGATTATAATTAGTCAGTTTATTTTTTAAAAAAGGGAAAAGTTTTTTTTTTAAAATATTTTGTTAAATAATTACTAAATTTAATTATTAATTTAAATTAATTATTAAATTTAATTATATAATTTTAATAATTTAAAAATAGAAAATTTTAAAATTTTTGTAAATTTTATTGTTTAATAATAAAAAATAATTTTATTTATGTTAATAAATTTAATTAAATAAAATTTTACATATAAAATTTTTTATATATTAATAATTTTTTAGATAAAAATTATAATAAAATTTATGTATTTATTAATAGTAGTAATTAGTATTATTAATTTAATTAATGTTAAATTGTAGTTATTATTTAAAAATAATGATTAAATTTGTGCCAGCAGTCGCGGTTACACAAATATTATAATTAAATTTTTTTAATGAAAGTTAAAATATAAAAATAAAAAAGAAAAATAAATTTTTAAGTGAAATTTAAATTATATTTAAAATTTTTATGTTTAAAAATTTTGAAGCTTAGAAAATTTAATTTTTAAACTAGGATTAGATACCCTATTATTTAAATTGTTAATTATAAGCATTTAGGTAGTAATAATTAATTTTTTAAAACTTAAAAAATTTGGCGGTATTTTATTCTGTTTAGAGGAACTTGTTCTGTAATTGATAATCCACGAATATTTTACTTTTTTTTGTTTTCAGTTTATATATCGTTGTCATAAGAATATTTTAATAGAAAAAATAATTTTCAGGAGTTTAAATTTGAAAAAATGTCAAATCAAGGTGTAGTTTATGAAAAAGTAGAAATGAGTTACAATAAAATTTATTTAAAATGGATAATTTTTTGAAATAAAGATTTAAAGGTGGATTTAAAAGTAAATTAATTTATAAAAATTAATTGATTAAAGTTTTAAAATATGCACATATCGCCCGTCGCTCTCGTTATTTTTTAATTAAATGAGATAAGTCGTAACATAGTAGATATACTGGAAAGTGTATCTAGAAATACAATTTAAAGCTTAAATAGTAAAGCATTTTATTTACATTAAAAAGAAAGATGTGCAAATCATTTTAAATTGATAAAATAGAAATTTAATATATAATTTTGTTAATTTTTATTTTTTTTTAATAAAAATATTTTTTTTAGTTTTAGTAAAAATAATTGAAAAAATAAATTAATATTTATAGAGAAAAGTATTGAAAAAGAAAGTTGAAATAAATTGAAAAATAATTTTAAAAAAAGAAAAATTTATTTTTTGTTCCTTGGGTATCAGGATTAATTAAATATAAAATTTTTAATAAAAAATTATTTATAATTTAAAAGATTTATAAATTTTTAATTTTTATTATGTAAAAAATATTAATTAAGGGTTTATTGAAATGAGACGTTAATCGTTTTTAAAGTTATATAATTTTTAAAGAAATAAATTTAATTTAAGAGTTATATTATATTATAAAAATAATTAAAAATTTTTATAATTGTATAATTTTAATATTTTAAGGGTTGAGCTTTAAAATAAAATTTTAAAAATAAAAATATAAAAATAAAAAAGAAAATAATCTTAAAAATAGATATTTTTAATTAATTTGTTTTAATTAATTTTTTATTTTTTAATATTTATTATTTTATAAATTTTAATTTTTTATTTAAATAATTATTTTAATAATAAAAATAATTTAATAATAATTAAATTAGTAATTTAAAAATATTTTTAAAAAGTAATAAAAAAGTTATTTTAAAATTATGAACTAGGCAAAATTATTTTTAACTGTTTAACAAAAACATTGTTTTTTAAAAATTTTAAAAAATAAGGCCTGCACACTGAAAATTTTTAAAGAGCCGCGGTAATTTGACCGTGCAAAGGTAGCATAATCATTAGTTTTTTAATTGAAGACTGGAATGAAAGGTTTAATAAAAAATAAGCTTTATTATTTTAAAAATAAATGAATTTATTATTTTAGTAAAAAAACTAAAATTTTGATAAAAGACGATAAGACCCTATAAAGCTTTATAATAATAACTTATATAATTTTTTTAGAATATTATAAATTTTATTTGTTAGTTATTTAATTGGGGTGATTTAAAGATTTATTTAACTCTTTATAGAATTTTTTTAATAATAGTTAATATAGAGATCCTGAAATTTTGGATTTAAAAATTAAGTTACTTTAGGGATAACAGCGTAATTTTTTTGGAGAGTTCAAATCGATAAAAAAGTTTGCGACCTCGATGTTGGATTAAGATATAATTTTAGGTGTAGAAGTTTAAATTTTTAGTCTGTTCGACTATTTATTCTTACATGATCTGAGTTCAAACCGGTTTAAGCCAGGTTGGTTTCTATCTTTATTTAAATATTATATTTTAGTACGAAAGGACCAAATATAAGAATATTATTTTTATATTATGAATAAAATTAATTTTTTAAAAAATTTTTATATAAAATATTTAAAAAAACTATTTTGGCAGATAAGTGCAATAAATTTAGAATTTATGTATATAGGTTAAAATCTATAAATAGTATTGATTTTTAATTTAGATTTATTTATACCATTTGTAAGAAGATTAATGTTAATTATTTTTGTAATAGTAAGTGTTGCTTTTTTAACTTTATTAGAACGTAAAGTTTTAGGTTATGTACAAATTCGGAAAGGCCCAAATAAAATTGGTTATTTTGGAATTTTACAGCCATTTTGTGATGCAATTAAGTTATTTACAAAAGAACAAATCTTACCTTTTTTATCTAATAGAATTATTTATTATTTTTCTCCTGTATTTTCTTTATTTTTGTCTTTATTTATTTGATTATGTATTCCTTTTTTAGTTAAGTTATATTCTTTTAACTTAGGTGTTTTATTTTTTTTTTGTTGTATAAGTTTTGGCGTATATATAGTAATATTAGCTGGTTGATCATCTAATTCAGCTTATGCATTATTAGGTTCTTTGCGTTCAATTGCTCAAACTATTTCTTATGAAGTAGCTTTAGTTTTAATATTGTTATCTGTATTATTTTTGATTGGTAGTTTTAATTTAATTTATTTTGAGTTATACCAGAAAAATTTATGATTTTTAATTTTGTTTTTTCCTATTGGAATAATATGAATAATTTCTAGATTAGCAGAAACAAGTCGGACTCCTTTTGATTTTGCGGAAGGGGAGTCAGAATTAGTTTCTGGATTTAATGTTGAATATGGGGCAGGAGGATTTGCTTTAATTTTTTTAGCAGAGTATGCGAGTATTTTATTTATGAGTATGCTTTTTTCTATATTATTTTTAGGTTCTCAAGTTTGTTCTTTTTTCTTTTTTTTAAAATTAAATTCAATTGCTTTTTTATTTATTTGAGTGCGGGGGGCTTTACCCCGATATCGATATGATAAATTAATGAATATGGCATGAAAGAGTTATTTACCAAGAGTGTTATATTTTTTATTTTTATTTGTAGGTTTATTTATTTTTATTTTTTAATAATTAATATTAGTATAAAGTTAATAGAAAATTTGGGTTTCTATATTATGTTTTCAAAACATATGCTTATTCAAGCTCATTAACTAAAATAATTATTATAATTAATTAAAATTAAAATATTTTATTATTTGAATAAATTTTCTCATCAGATAGCAATTAAAGGGTTAATGATGAAATATAAAAAATAAATTACAGTTAGTAATTGTCCAGTTAAAATATAAGGGTCTTCTACAGGTCGAGCTCCAATTCATGTCAGTAAAACTACTGTAATAGTTATAATTCAAAAAAGAATTTGATTAATAGGGTAAAATTGTATACTTTGGAAAGTAAATTTATTTGTAAAAGGTAAAATAAATAAGATTGCAATAGATATAACTAATGCAATTACTCCTCCTAATTTATTAGGAATAGAACGTAAAATGGCATAAGCAAATAAAAAATATCATTCTGGTTGAATATGTGGGGGAGTAACTAGTGGGTTAGCTGGAATAAAATTATCTGGATCTCCTAGTATATAAGGTGCAATAAGAGTTAAAAATGTTAAGAATATTAATATAATTACAAAACCAAAAATATCTTTGTAAGAAAAATATGGATGAAATGGAATTTTATCTGAATTTCTATTAATTCCTAATGGGTTATTAGAACCTGTTTGATGTAAAAAAAGTAAATGAATTATTGTAAAAGCTGCAATAATAAAAGGGAATAAGAAATGGAATGAAAAAAATCGAGTTAAAGTTGCATTATCAACAGCAAAACCTCCTCAAAGTCATTGTACTAAATCTGTTCCTATGTAAGGAATAGCAGATAAAAGATTAGTAATTACTGTGGCTCCTCAAAAAGATATTTGTCCTCATGGTAATACATAACCTATAAATGCAGTTCCTATAGTTAAAAAAAATAATACTACTCCGACTGTTCAAGTGTATAAATATTTATAAGATCCATAATAGATTCCTCGTCCAACATGTAAATAAATACAAATGAAAAAAAATGATGCACCATTGGCATGAAGGGTTCGTAAAATTCAACCATAGTTTACATCTCGACAAATATGATTTACAGAATTAAAAGCTAAAGCAGTATCAGCTGTATAATGTATAGAAAGAAAAATTCCTGTTGCAATTTGAATAATTAAACAGAGACCTAATAAAGAACCAAAATTTCATCAACTAGAAATATTTGATGGTGCTGGTAAATCTACTAATGCATTATTTATAATTTTAAAAAGTGGGTGAGTTTTTCGAATAGGTTTATTCATTTTAATATTAATTTTTAGGTCGTAGAGGTCCTTCAAAAATATTAGTAATTTTTACAGTTGCAATTAATGTTAAAAATAAATAATTAATTAGTAAAATGGTAATAATATTTATTGGAAAATTATATAATTTATTCAATGTAAGGTTATTTTCTAAAAATAAATTTTTTATTTCTATAAGACTTAAATTATCAATATTAAAAATTTTATTAAAGAATAATATTTTAAAATCGAAAAATAAAATAAAAATAAAAAAAACAAGAAAAAATAAACAAAATGAAGTTATAATTTTTAAATTAATAGAGAATTTGAATATTTCATTTGATGCAATAGATGTTATATATATAAAAAGAATTAATATTCCTCCTAAAAAAATTAAAAATAGAGAATAAGAAAATCAAAATGACTTTGTTAATAAACCAGTAAAAAGGGCAATTGAAATAGTTTGAATTATTAATAAAATCCCTATAGATAAAGGGTGATTTATTAATGAAAAAGAAAAAGAAGAAATAATAAAAAAGAAAAATATTAAATTTTGTATAATTTCAGATCAGAAAATAGTTTATAAAAAATATTAATTTTGGGAATTAAAGAAGAGTTATTTTTATTCTTTTCTGATATTTAAAAAGAATTATTTCTTATTTTTGGTTTACAAGACCAATGTTTTTGTTAAACTATTTAAATTTTAATGTTAACAACTTTAATTTATTTATTTTTATTTATTTTTTTTATGGGGATTTTTTCTTTTATTTTTTCTTATAAACATTTACTAAATATATTATTAAGTTTAGAATTTATTGTTTTAAGTTTATTTATTTTTTTATTTTTTTATTTAAATTTTTTTAATTTTGAACAATATTTTAGTATATATTTTTTAGTATTTTCTGTTTGTGAAGGGGTTTTAGGACTTTCAATTTTAGTTTCTATAATTCGTTCTCATGGGAATGATTATTTTTTAAATTTTTCATTTTTACAATGTTAAAAATTTTTTTTTTTTTGTTATTTATAACTCCTATTTGTTTTATAAAAAATATATTTTGAATGGTTCAGAATATAATTTTTTTTTGTTTTTTTTTATGTTTATTTATAAGTTTTAATTTAAGTTTATTTAATTCTGTAATAATTTTTGGTATGGATGTTTTATCTTTTGGTTTAATTTTATTAAGTTTTTGAATTTGTGCTTTAATGATTATATCAAGAAGTGGTGTCTATTTTTCTAAATTAAATTTTAATTATTTTTTATTTAATATCATTTTTTTATTATTTATGTTATTATTAACTTTTAGTTGTATAAATTTATTTTTATTTTATGTATTTTTTGAAAGTAGTTTGATTCCAACATTGTTTTTAATTTTAGGTTGGGGGTACCAACCTGAACGTTTACAAGCTGGTTTATATCTTTTGTTTTATACTCTTTTTGCATCTTTGCCTTTATTAATAGCTTTATTTTATATTATAAATAATTTTTATTCATTAAATTTTCTTTTTTTAAAAGAATTTAACATTGAAAATTTTTTATTATATTTATTTTTAGTTTTTGCCTTTTTAGTAAAAATACCTATATTTTTAGTTCATTTATGATTGCCAAAGGCTCATGTTGAAGCTCCAGTTTCAGGATCAATAATTTTGGCAGGGGTATTATTAAAGCTAGGGGGTTATGGTTTAATTCGAGTTTTTTCAATTATTATTAATATTTCTATAAAATTAAATATTTTTTGAATTGTTTTAAGCTTAGTTGGTGGATTTTTAGTTAGTCTTATTTGTTTACGTCAAATTGATTTAAAGTCTTTAGTTGCCTATTCTTCAGTTGCTCATATGAGTTTAGTAATTGGGGGGTTGATAGTTTTATTAAGATGAGGTTGGGGGTTTTCTTATTCTTTGATAATTGCCCATGGTTTATGTTCTTCAGGTTTATTTTATTTAGTAAATTTAACATATGAGCGGTTAGGAAGTCGAAGTTTATTAATTAATAAGGGAATATTAAGATTTATACCTAGAGTTGCAATGTGATGATTTTTATTATGTTCAAGTAATATGGCTGCTCCACCTTCTTTAAATTTAATAGGTGAAATTGGTTTAATCAATAGAATTTTAGGGTGATCACAAATTTCAATATTTTTATTGATATTAGTTTCATTTTTTAGAGCTGCTTATACTTTGTATCTTTATTCTTTTAGTCAACATGGAAAGTTTAATAATGGAAATTATAGTTTTTCTTTTGCTTTAAATCGGGAATATTTAGTTCTTATGTTACATTGATTACCTGTAAATTTATTATTTTTAAAAAGAGAATTAATGGTTTTTTTTCTTTAAAAATTTATTTAAATAGTTTAATAAAAATTTTGATTTGTGGTATCAAAGATATAAAATAATTTTATTTTAAATCGTGGAATTTATTTCTATTTGTTTTATTTCTTTTGTTTTTTTGTTTTCTTTAAGAATGACCTTATTTTTTTTAGGTTTAAATTTTTTAGTTTATGATTTAGTGTATTTTTTTGAATGAGAAATTTTTAGAATTAATAGAACAATAATAGTAATAGTATTAATTTTTGATTGAATTAGTTTACTTTTTATATCTTTTGTATTATTTATTTCATCTTTAGTTATTTATTATAGAAAGGATTATATGAGTGGTGATTTATTTATTAATCGTTTTATTATAATAGTTTTATTGTTTGTTTTTTCTATAATAATGATAATTTTAAGTCCAAATTTAATTAGAATTTTATTAGGATGAGATGGTTTAGGGTTAGTATCATATTGTTTAGTTATTTATTATCAGAATGTAAAGTCTTATAACGCTGGTATATTAACTGCTTTATCAAATCGTTTAGGAGATGTTGCTTTATTAATGTCTATTGCTTGAATACTAAATTATGGAAGTTGAAATTTTTTATTTTATATTGAATTTATAAAGGGAGATTTTCAGATAACTGTTGTTTGTGCAATAGCAATTTTAGCTGCTATAACAAAAAGAGCTCAAATTCCTTTTTCTTCTTGATTACCTGCTGCTATAGCTGCCCCTACTCCTGTCTCAGCTTTGGTTCATTCTTCAACTTTAGTAACAGCGGGAGTTTATCTTTTGATTCGTTTTAGAAGATTATTTATAGACACAAATTTAGGAAAATTCTTATTATTAATTTCAGGTTTAACAATATTTATAGCTGGATTAGGTGCAAATTTTGAATTCGATTTAAAAAAAATTATTGCTCTTTCTACTTTAAGTCAATTAGGTTTAATAATAAGAATTCTTGCTATAGGATTTTATAAGTTAGCTTTTTTTCATCTTATAACACATGCTTTATTTAAGGCTTTATTGTTTATGTGTGCTGGAGCGATTATTCATAATATAAAAAATTCTCAAGATATTCGTGATATAGGAAGTTTAACTATTTATATGCCTATAACTATTTCTTGTTTAAATGTAGCAAATTTGGCTTTATGTGGTTTTCCATTTTTAGCAGGGTTTTATTCTAAGGATATAATTTTAGAAATAGTATTAATTTCTCAATTAAATTTATTTTCAGTATTTTTATTTTTTTTTTCTACGGGATTAACTGTAAGCTATTCTTTTCGATTATTTTATTATTCATTTATTATGAGTATACATCAAAGATCAATAAATATTTTAAATGATAATAGTTTCGTAATATTTAAAAGAATGTTTGGGTTATTAATTTTTGCAATTTCTGGGGGTTCAATATTAAATTGAATAATTTTTCCATATGCCCCTATAATCTGTCTTCCTTTATCAATAAAGTTATTAACTTTAACTGTATGTATTATTGGGGGGTTTTTAGGCTATTTAATTTCTAATATTAATTTTTTTTCTTTTAATAAATCTTTGAATTATTATTTATTTAGTTTTTTTTCAAGTTCTATGTGGTTTATGCCACCATTATCAACAATTGGTGTAACTTATTATCCATTATCTCTAAGTTTTAAATTATTTAAAAATTTAGATCAAGGTTGATTAGAGTTTTTTGGAATTCAACAAACATTTAAAATTTTTATAAAGGTTTCTTCTATGGTTCAGTTTATTCAGTTTAATAACTTAAAAATTCATTTAACATTATTTGTCTTTTGAATGATTTTTTTAATATTATTAGTAATTATAATTTAAAAAAGTTTAAAAATATTTAAGTAGCTTATATTTAGAGTATAGTTTTGAAGCAGCTAGGGAAATTGTTATAATTCTTAAATAAAAACCTTATTTTTTTTATATGTAACATGTTTATAAAAATTATGCTTTTTTTTTATTATACACGTTAAATTAATTTAATTTTATAAAAGAATTTTAATCTTTGTTTTTATAATGAAAATATAATGTTTTTATTAAACTATATAAAATTGTTATTAGAAATATAAATGGAATTAAACCATTAAAGAAAAAAGTTAGCAGCTTTCTCTTGAACTACATATTTCTTTAATTGGAATTTAATAATATTCAATTTTATCATTAACAGTGATATACCTCTTTTTTGGTTTCAATTAAATAAAATAAGGGTATATTTTATACCAATGATTAGGTCGAAACTAATTGCAAATTTTGCTTCTTATTTTTTTGTAAATTTTTATAAGGAAGATTGAAAATTTCAATACTTTTTGAATGCAAATCAAATGTTATAATTAACTACTACCTTATATATATATATATATATATATTAAAAAGTTCAGTTTAAAGAACCTTGGTTTCATTCATGGAATAAGCCAATAATTAAAATTAAAATGAAAATAAAATTTGTGTAAGTTCAAATTAAAAGATTAGAAGATTTTAATGTTAAAATTATAGGGAGAATTAAAGCAATTTCAACATCAAAAATTAAAAAAATAATAGCAATTAAAAAAAATCGAATTGAAAAGGGTAGGCGAGAAGAATTTATAGGATTAAATCCACATTCAAAAGGTGAAAGTTTTTCTCGATCTGATATCTTTTTTTTTCCTAGAATTGTTGATAAAGCCATAACAATAAAAGCAATAATAAAAATAATTCATGCTATAATTAATAAATTTAAAATTATTTATATTAAAAATATTTAAACCTCGTGATTGGAAGTCACGTATACTTTTTATACTATATAAATTTATTTTAAAAAGGTTTTATCCTCCTCATCAGTAGATTGAAATATATAAAAATAATCAGACAACATCAACAAAATGTCAATATCAAGCTGCAGCTTCAAACCCGAAGTGGTGATTTTTAGAAAAATGGTTTTGGACATGTCGAATTAAACAAACAGCCAAAAATGTTGTCCCAATTAGAACATGAAGCCCATGAAATCCTGTTGCTATAAAAAATGTTGATCCGTAAACAGCATCAGCAATTGTAAAAGGAGCCTCAATATATTCATAAGCTTGAAGAGCAGAGAAATAAATACCTAAAAGAATAGTAAAAAATAAACCTTGTGTAGTTTGAGAATGATTTCCTTCCATTAAGCTATGATGAGCTCATGTAACAGTTACTCCAGATGACAATAAAATAGCTGTATTTAATAGAGGAACTTGAAATGGATTAAAAGCATAAATTCCTATAGGTGGTCAAATTTTTCCTAATTCAATAGTAGGTGATAAACTACTATGAAAAAATGCTCAAAAAAAACTTACAAAAAAGAAAACTTCAGAGATAATAAATAAAATTATTCCCCATCGTAGTCCTAAAGTTACAGGGTATGTGTGTAGACCTTGAAATGTTCCTTCTCGAGAAATATCTCGTCATCATTGAATTATTGTTAAAACTGTAATTAAAATTCCTAATAAAAAAAGACTTATATCATATTGATGGAATCATTTAGTAAGGCCTGCTGTTAATGTTATTGCCCCGATTGATCCTGTCAAAGGTCATGGACTATAATTAACTAAGTGGAATGGGTGATTTGCGTGTGCTATCATTTGGATTTTAAATTGAATTTTAAGTTAAATAATTAAATAACTTCACTTGAATAAAGAGTTCTTAAAATAGTAAAAACATATGATTGAATAATTGCTACTGCTGTTTCTAAAGTTAATAGTAAAAGTTGTGCAACAATTAATAAAGAAACCATAAATATTGATAATGAATTACCAGTATTTCCTAATAAAGTTAATAGAAGATGACCAGCAATTATATTTGCTGATAATCGAACAGCAAGAGTTCCTGGGCGAATAATATTTCTAATTGTTTCAATTAATACTATAAAAGGTATAAGAACGGGAGGTGTTCCTTGAGGGACAAGATGAGCAAATATGTGCTTTGTGTTATTAATTCAACCAAAAAATATAAAACTTAATCATAAAGGAAGAGCTAAAGAAAGAGTTAAAGTTATATGACTTGTACTTGTAAAAATATATGGAAATAAACCTAAAAAATTATTAAATAGAATAAAAGTAAATAAAGAAATAAATATAAAAGTTGTTCCTCTATAACTATGAATTCCTAATAATGTTTTAAACTCCTTATGTAAAGTAATAAAAATTTTATTTCAAAAAATATTTAATCGTGAGGGTAAAAATCAAAATATTATAGGAAAAAATAAAATTCCTAGAAAAGAGCTTAATCAATTTAAAGAAAGATTAAAAATATTTGTTGAAGGATCAAAAATAGAAAATAAATTTATTATCATTTTCAAGTTAAAAATGTATAATTTTTATTAGTTAAAGTATTATTTTTTGTTTCTGTATTTTTAAAAATTGGATTAAAATTAAAATAGTTTAAAATATTAAAGAATAAAAATAATAAAGTAAATATTAAAAATAAAATTGTTCATAATATAGGGGATATTTGAGGGATCAAAAAAATATCTATAAAATAAGATAATTTTAGTTTGACATACTAATGTTATGGGTTTAACTAATTTTTTATAAATCATTAGAAGTAATTACTAATTTACTATATTTTGGTTTAAGAGACCATTACTTGCTTTTCAGTCATCTAATGAAAATAATTTTTTAAATTATATTAGAAATTCATTTAATAAAATGATTTGTAGGAATACTTTCAATTACAATAGGTATAAAACTATGATTTGCTCCACAGATTTCAGAGCATTGACCAAAAAATAGACCTGGTCGGTTAATAAAAAAATTAGTTTGATTTAATCGTCCAGGAGATGCATCAATTTTTACTCCTAATGAAGGAATTGCTCAAGAATGAAGCACATCTGTGGCAGAAACTAAAATTCGAATTTGATTATTAATAGGAAGAATAACTCGATTATCAACATCTAATAATCGGAAAGTATCAAGAGATATTTCATTTTGGGGAATTATATAAGAATCAAATTCAATTCCAGAAAAATCTGAATATTCATAACTTCAGTATCATTGATGACCAATAGTTTTTAATGAAATTGAAGGGTTATTAACTTCGTCTAATAAATATAAAATTCGTAAAGAAGGAAAAGCAATAAATAATAAAATAACTGCTGGAAGAATAGTTCAAATTACTTCAATAGTTTGACCATGAAGAAGATACCGATTATTTAATTTATTAAAAAATAAGGTACCTATTAAGTATCCTACTGATAAAGTTACTAAAATAATAATTAATAAGGCGTGATCGTGAAAAAAATTTAATTGTTCTATAATTGGGGAGTTACTATCTTGTAAACCTAAATTAGCTCATGTTGACATTTTTCTAATAAAAGTAATAAACTTTATATATGAAGCTTAAATTCATTGCACTATTCTGCCATATTAGAATTTTAAATTAATATGAAAATTAATTTGTTAAAAGAGGTAATTCGTTGTATGAATGTTCCATAGGTGGAAGATTTTGGTATCATTCAATAGAAGAACAGAATTGTATTGGATAAATTTGATTTCGATGGGTAACAAAACTTTCTCAAATAATAAATACAAAAAATAATGTTCCAATTATTGAGATTGTTGAACCGATTGTAGAAATAATATTTCATGCTGTATAAGCATCTGGATAGTCAGAGTAACGTCGAGGTATACCAGAAAGACCTAAAAAATGTTGGGGAAAGAATGTTAAATTTACTCCAAAGAATATTATAGCAAATTGTGACTTTAGTCAATTTTCATTTAATGTTAATCCAGTAAATAGAGGATATCAGTGAACGAATCCTGCTATAATAGCAAATACGGCTCCTATAGAAAGAACATAATGGAAATGAGCAACTACATAATAAGTATCATGGAGGATAACATCAATTGAAGAATTAGCAAGAATTACTCCTGTAATTCCACCAACTGTAAATAAAAATACAAACCCTAAAGCCCATAAAATTGAAGGAGAATAATTAATTTGTGTTCCATGTAAAGTAGCCATTCAACTAAAAATTTTAATTCCTGTTGGAACAGCAATAATTATTGTAGCTGATGTAAAATATGCTCGGGTATCAACGTCTATACCTACTGTAAACATATGATGAGCTCAAACAATAAAACCTAAAAGACCAATTGCTAGTATAGCATAAATTATTCCCAAAGTTCCAAATGTTTCCTTTTTTCCACTTTCTTGACTAATAATGTGAGAAATTATACCAAATCCGGGTAAAATTAAAATATAAACTTCAGGGTGTCCGAAAAATCAAAATAAATGTTGATAAAGAATAGGGTCTCCACCTCCTGCAGGATCAAAAAAAGATGTGTTTAAATTTCGATCGGTAAGAAGTATAGTAATAGCTCCTGCTAATACAGGTAAAGAAAGCAATAAAAGAACAGTAGTAATTACAACTGATCAAACAAAAAGAGGTATTCGATCAAGAGTAATTCCATTAGCTCGTATATTAATAACTGTAGTAATAAAATTTACTGAACCTAAAATTGATGATACTCCGGCTAAATGTAAAGAAAAAATAGCTAAATCTACAGAAGCCCCACTATGAGCAATTGCTGCAGAAAGTGGAGGATAAACAGTTCAACCAGTTCCTGCTCCATTTTCTACAAATGAACTAGAAAGAAGAAGAGTCAAAGAAGGGGGAAGAAGTCAAAAACTTATATTATTTATTCGAGGAAATGCTATATCTGGTGCTCCTAGTATAAGAGGGACAAGCCAATTTCCGAATCCCCCAATTAAAATAGGTATAACTATGAAAAAAATTATAATAAAAGCGTGGGCTGTAACAACAACATTATAAATTTGATCATCACCAATGAATGTTCCAGGTCGTCCTAACTCTGCTCGAATAAGCATACTTAATGAAGTACCTACTATTCCTGATCATGCTCCGAAAATAATGTATAATGTTCCAATGTCTTTATGATTTGTAGAAAATAATCATTGTTGCAATATTTTATTGATTAAATGGCTGATAAAAGTAATAGATTGTAAATCTATATATAAGGATAAATTCCTTTTTAATCATTATAAAACTTTATAGTCAATATATGATATTAGACTGCAATTCTAAAGGAATAAAATAGTATTTTATTAAGGTTTTAAAACTTAAAAGATAATTCTTTTATTTATAACTTTGAAGGCTATTAGTTTTTTTAACTTAAAGTTTTTTAAATAAAAATAAAAAATAAATTAATAAATATTAACCCAAAAATAGAAATAAATAATAAAAAAGAAAAAATTATTTTTTTTTTTATACTAAAGTAATAAGTAAAATTTCAATTTATTTCATTGTGATTTAATAAAAAAGCTGAATAAGAAATTCGTAAATAAAAATAAAGTGTAATTAAAGTAAAATTGATTATAATAATTAATAAAAAAAATATATTTAAATTTATCAATAAGTCAATAACTAATCATTTAGGGAAAAAACCTAAAAAGGGGGGTAATCCCCCTAAAGATAAAAGTGGAATAAAAATAATTGTTTTTATCAAAAATTTAAAATTAAATGATGAAAAAATTTGATTTAAATTAAAAATTTTTAATCTATTAAATAAAAAAATAATTGAAATGGATAAAAAACAATAAAAAATAAAATAAAGTTTTCAAATATTTTGATTATTTAGAATACCGGCGACTATTCACCCTAAATGATTGATTGAAGAAAATGCTATAAGCTTTCGTAAAGAAGTTTGATTTAGACCTCCAAATGAACCAAAAATAACTGATATAATAATTGCAAAATAAAAAAAATAATTATTTAAACAAAAAGAAAGTAAAATTACAGGTGCAATTTTTTGTCAAGTTATTAGAATAATGTTGTTAATTCAATTTAAACCTTCCATAACAATTGGGAATCAAAAATGAAAAGGTGCTATTCCAGTTTTTATTATTAAAGAAGAAGCTAAAATAATATTAATTTTTGAATTAAAATTTAATATTATTTTTCATTCAATAAAAAAAGAGAATAAAATAATAGAAAATAATAAAACACTAGATGCTAAAGCTTGAGTTAGAAAATATTTCAAAGATGCTTCAGAAGAAAAAAGATTATTTAATTTTATTGTCAAAGGGATAAAAGACAATAAATTAATTTCTAATCCTATTCAAACTCTGAACCATGAAGATGAACAAATTCTAATTATTGTACCTAAAAATAATGTAGATAAAAATAATATTTTATATGAATTTTTTAAAATTAAAAAGAAAAGGATTATAACCTTTATATATAGGGTATGAACCTAGAAGCTTAATTAGCTTATCTTTTTTAAAAAATAAATTTTATATTTTGGTGTATGAAGCATAAAAGATTTTGATTCTTTTGGAGATAGTTTAATTCTATTAAATATAATAAATAAAAAATTAAATTTATTTTTTATAAATTATAAAATAATAATGAATGTAATTATTAAAATTACATGTTTTACCCTATCAAGGTAATCCTTTTTCAGGCAATTCATT